TCAGAAAAGTCTAAGTCTTATTAGTATACTAGAAAAAAGAAATATACCTATACTCTTACTATAAGATAAAGACTCTTAAGTCTAAATACTCTTAAGATATTAAGATAAGGCTTTTCACATGAATACTTAGTAGAACGACTAACGACGAGATTTATTATCGTTTCTAGCGTGTCTCACGAAAGTGAGAGTAGGTGCGAATTCTCCCAATTTGTGACCGACCATACGATCTGTGATATAAATAGGTAAATGTTCCTTTCCATTATGAATAGCGATTGTATGGCCAATCATTGTGGGTATAATGGTAGATGCCCGAGACCAAGTCACTATGATTTCTTTCTCCTCCCTCCTGTTGAGTTTTTCAATTCTTCCCGATAAATGATTAGCTACAAAAGGATTTTTTTTTAGTGAACGTGTCACGGCTGATTACTCCTTTTTTTTCCATTTTTTAAATTGGCATTCTATGTCCAATATCTCGATCTTAATCTGAAGTATAATGATGAATGGAAAAAATAGAAAATCCTTTAGCTAGATAAGGGAAGGGGCGGATGTAGCCAAGTGGATCAAGGCAGTGGATTGTGAATCCACCATGCGCGGGTTCAATTCCCGTCGTTCGCCCATCACATTATTTCCAATTCCAAAAATTTGATTTTCAATGTTCCTATTTACGGCGACGAAGAATAAAACTATCACTATATTTGTTCCTTTTCCTACTTCTTCTTCCAAGCGCAGGATAACCCCAAGGGGTTGTGGGTTTTTTTCTACCAATTGGGGCTCTCCCTTCACCGCCCCCATGGGGATGGTCTACAGGGTTCATAGCTACTCCTCTTACTACAGGACGCTTACCTAGCCAACACTTAGATCCGGCTCTACCCAAACTCTTTTGGTTCACCCCAACATTACCCACTTGTCCGACTGTTGCTAAGCAGTTTTTGGATATCAAACGGACCTCCCCAGATGGTAATCTTAATGTGGCCGATTTGCCCTCTTTTGCAATCAGTTTCGCTACAGCGCCTGCTGCTCTAGCTAATTGTCCACCCTTTCCAAGTGTGATTTCTATGTTATGTATGGCCGTGCCTAAGGGCATATCGGTTGAAGTAGATTCTTCTTTTTTCTCAATCAAAACCCCTTCCCAAACTGTACAAGCTTCTTCCAAAGCATACGGCTTTCTAGATGTATATGATGATATCTAGACAGATGGATCTTATATGAATCGTATGATGAAGTACCACATGAGTGGATATAGTGGATATATAGGAATCCAAATCTGCCGAATCACTCATGTTATGATCTTCTACATCCTAGGTCTCCCCGTTCCGTCATCTGGCTTATGTTCTTCATGTAGCATTCAGACCGGATGACTCTATGAAATTACGTCGATACTTCCACATATTACGGGTAACGTAGGAGACATCTCTATTTTTCCCCGGGGGGTCTTTCTAATTACCACTGCTTAGCTTTCAATTCGCCTCTGACCATCAAATGAAATGTGAATAACCCGTCCTCCTCTCTTTGAAACAAGGGGCGCTTCCGGTTCTGTGCGCGCTTCAAACAATTTTGTCTTCTCCATATTACCATATCTCTAGAGTCAATAATTTTCTATGAGGAACTACTGAACTCAATCACTTGCTGCCGTTACTCAACAGTTTTCTGTTGAGGTCTATCCCGTAGAGGTACTCCAATTGGATCAGTGATCGATTTCTAGGTTTCGTCGTAAACCTAATTGGTTACTTCCAATTACGTAAATCAATAGTTCAAACCGCACTCAAAGGTAGGGCATTTCCCATTGATATAGGAACTTCTGTACCAGAAACAATGGTATCTCCAATTATAGCCCCTCTGGGATGTAAAATATATCTCTTCTCACCATCCCCATAGTGTATGAGACAAATGTATGCATTTCGATTAGGGTCATATTCTATGGTTACGATTCTACCAGATATCTCTTTTTCATTCCGTCGAAAGTCGATTTTACGGTATAGACGCTTATGACCTCCCCCTCTATGCCCTGCGGTAATGATCCCTCTGGCATTACGACCTTTACCACAACGATGCTGTCCATAGATCAAATTATTTCGTGGATTGGATTTCACTTGACTGTCTACGGCTCCATTGCGTGTGCTCGGGGTAGAAGTTTTGTATAAATGTATTGCCGTGTTATTAAGTCTTTTGCTTTAAGTTCTTTTCTCTATAAGAGGTGGAATAGAATAACCCGGTTGAAGCGTAATGATCATGCGTCTGTAATGCATTGTATGTCCCATCCTTCTACCCTTTCCCGGGAGTCGATGACTATTCATAGCTATTACCTTGACACCAAAGAAAAGTTCGACCCAATGCTTTATTTCTGTCCTAGTTGATCCTGATTCGACATTAGAAGTATATTGATTGTTCCCCAATAACCGAATACTTTTTTCTGTAAATACTGCATATTTGATTCCATCCATAAATCCATTTTCTTCCCTATGAGTTCCAGTATCGATAAGAATTCTAGTTCTTACTGTTCATATGTTATGGTATGAATATACCATACCGATTCGCTATGTATGGATGATGAGATTCCATTGATACAGAGCCAATTCCAATAGACTTATTGAATGTTCCCATTGGCGTGCATCCAGCAGGAATTGAACCTACGAATTTGCCAATTATGAGTTGGGCGCTTTAACCATTCAGCCATGGATGCTTAACAGGGATCATCGTACATCGTGAATAACCAAATTCCAATTGAAATGAAATCTTTAGGAGGAATCAATGAAACGACATCAATTCAAATCCTGGATATTCGAATTGAGAGAGATATTGAGAGAGATCAAGAATTCTCACTATTTCTTAGATTCATGGATCAAATTCGATTCAGTGGGATCTTTCACTCACATTTTTTTCCACCAAGAACGTTTTATGAAACTCTTTGACCCCCGAATTTTGAGTATCCTACTTTCACGTGATTCACAGGGTGCAACAAGCAATCGATATTTCACGATCAAAGGTGTAGTACTGCTTGTAGTAGTGGTCCTTATATCTCGTATTAACAATCGAAAGATGGTCGAAAGAAAAAATCTCTATTTGATGGGGCTTCTTCCTATACCTATGAATTCCATTGGACCCAGAAAGGAGACATTGGAAGAATCTTTTTGGTCTTCCAATATAAATAGGTTGATTGTTTCGCTCCTGTATCTTCCAAAAGGGAAAAAGATTTCTGATAGTTGTTTCATGGATCCGCAAGAGAGTACTTGGGTTATCCCAATAAAGAAAAAGCGTATCATGCCTGAATCTAACCGGGGTTCGCGGTGGTGGAGGAACCGGATCGGAAAAAAGAGGGATTCTAGTTGTCAGATATCTAATGAAACCGTAGCTGGAATTGAGATCTCATTCAAAGAGAAAGATAGCAAATATCTGGAGTTTCTTTTTTTATCCTATACGGATGATCCGATCCGCAAGGACCATGATTGGGAATTGTTTGATCGTCTTTCTCCGAGGAAGAAACGAAACATAATCAACTTGAATTCGGGACAGCTATTCGAAATCTTAGGGAAAGACTTGATTTG